ATATTAAATTTAAATATTATTAAATAATATCATAGTAATATATAGTAATTAATAAAATATTCTTATTCGAAACGCCCTGTGATCTTCAACCAATTCTGCGCTTCAATATAATTACCAGGAGTAAGCGCTAGAGCTTGTTTCCAATATTCGGCAGCTTGATCGAACCAAGCTTCCGCAATTTCAGAATCTCCTTGTCGAATGGCCTGTTCTCCCCGGTCAGAATAGGTGGGTAAATTCCTTCCCTTAGAACCGTACTTGAGAGTTTCCGACCTCATACGGCTCAGCAGTCAAGTTCTCAAGTTCTTTTGGTGTCCCTTTTTTTAATCTACCATATCTAATTGAATGAGATTTCTCGTGGATCTATCCCATTTTTTTCTCTCGAGTTAACCAAAAGAAAAAGAGGTTGGTTATGGTTATAAGTTTCAAACTTGAATTTTACTTACTAATTTAATCAGTTTTCTCTTTTCTCCCACCTTCGTAAAGCGCATAGGCATTTCCACTATCATTAGAGTTTTCTAAAAAGGTAACTATCTCGGTTTCATATATGAATTTATATAGAATCCGTGAAAAAACCTTTCCCTTCTAATTACTAATTAGAAGAAGGAAAAGGCTTACTATCTTTGGGATCTGATGCTACACCGCTGCTCAATACCTTAGGGGATCAACTCTATTACATAAGTTGATTCCTAACTTTTATCTCATATCATGACATAAATAAGCAGTCCTTATTGTATCGGCCCAAAACCTCACGAATTGATCTTTACGGCGCTTCCTCTATCAATTAGATCCTTTATCCATAGAATTATCTAGGCATACCTATTTCTTCCTATTTCAAATTCTAAAATTCTATGAAGTTTATTTCTTTGCTACAGCTGATAAAAATCGTTGTTTTGGACGATAGATATGTAGAAAGCCTATTTTTTCTAGTATTTATTAACAGATTTGCTCTTTTTTTCCCTTTCTATAGTGGAGATAGTCGCACGTAATGACAGATCACGGCCATATTATTAAAAGCTTGTGGTAAGAATGGGTTTCGCTCTAGTGCACGAAAATAATATTCCAAAGCTTTCGTATGTTCTCCGTTTCTTGTGTGGATAAGGCCTATGTTATAGAGTATATAACTTCGATCATAGGGATCAATTTCTAGTCGCATAGCTTCATAATAATTCTGTAAAGCTTCTGCATAATTTCCTTCGGATTGAGCGGACATCCGTTACGGTCGTCATTCGATTTAAAGAATCTCCGTTTCAGAACCGTACATGAGATTTTCATCTCATACGGCTCCTCCTTTATGTACATAATCAGAATAATACATGGAATCAAAAAAGATTTAAATATTCTCATTATAAACTGAGCGGGGCTGGTGTTTTTACAAAAAATCTCTAGCCAACCTTCTTGTAAAAGATCTTTCCTTAACATCTAGTATGTTGGTACTAGATAAAATAAAAAAAGGTGACTCCAGCAATTTCTTTGTCTTAAACGCATCTTAATTTTCAGGAATAAGTCACTTCAACAGTCTTAGATGGTTATACGGGTATCCAAAACACGAACGAGATGGATGTTTGTTGTCCCAACCATTCTTGTTAATCCCGATCCTGATAAGGAAAAGGGATAATTTATAACAAAGTTTTCGTGTTGTTGATTCCTAGGAGTAGTGCCTCTTCCTCTATGCCTCCTATTAGTACTAGTGGAGTAAGTTTGACCTAACCCATAGGTGTAACCTTTCGCTCAATACTCTAGAATCGACAATTGAAGCATTTGAGGTTGCATTAATCGGGGATACACGACAGAAGGGCTTGTTTTATTTACAAACTTCACCTTCAACAAGCGTAGATTTATTTCAATAATCTTTTTCTTTCTATCCTGAATAATAATGTGTCTTTCTACTAAGAGTGGTAAAAAATATAAATAACTAAATTAAATTTTAAATTCTAAAATAAAGAAAAATTTAAAATAAATAAATCAAAAATACAATAATCAAATCGCACCATCTCTGTAATAGGCGAATGCCTCTTTCTCGCCCGAAGTTGTCGGAATTATTCGTAATAAGATATTGGCTACAATTGAAAAGGTCTTATCAATAAAATTTCCATTTATTCGAGATCTAGACATAGGCAGAAATTCATTCTATAATTTCTTTTAATTACCTTTCGTGAGAAAAAAATCCCACAAACAACGGAATTTTACAATTTACAATACGAAATAACATAAAAACACACTCAGTAAAATGAAACTTCTATTCACAAATTGTTTCTTTTTGACAGGAATCAATAAAAACTAAGAAATATTTGAAGCCGATTGGATTTCATCCAAATGTAAATTAAAATTAAATATAAAATATAGTAGTATAAGAATATAGGAAACTATTCCGATTTCATCAAAGTTGAAGAATCAACGAATTTATCCTAATCTGTAGGATAATTCGAAAAGTTTTGATTGAATTATGATCCAAAGAGGAAAAAGAAAAGAATCGAATAATCGTTCAATGATGGATGAAAAT